GTTGTCGTAGCTTAAATAAAGCATAACACTGAAGATGTTAAGATAAGCCCTAGAAATGCTTCGAGAACACAAAGGCTTGGTCCTGACTTTCCTATCAGCTTTAACCAAATTTACACATGCGAGTATCCGCATCCCCGTGAGAATGCCCCACAGTTCCCCGCCCGGGAACAAGGAGCTGGTATCAGGCACATACTCCCATAGCCGACAACACCTTGCTCAGCCACACCCCCAAGGGAACCCAGCAGTGACAGACATTAAGCCAATAAGTGCAAACTTGACTTAGTTATGGTTAAAAGGGCCGGTAAAACTCGTGCCAGCTACCGCGGTTATACGAGAGGCCCAAGTTGACAGGCTTCGGCGTAAAGCGTGGTTAAGGAGTAATAAACACTAAAGTCGAACGCTTGCAAAGCTGTTATACGCACTCGAAAGTAAGAAGCACACCCACGAAAGTGACTTTATCCCACCTGAACCCACGAAAGCTAAGATACAAACTGGGATTAGATACCCCACTATGCTTTGCCTTAAACATTGATAGCCTCATACAACCACTATCCGCCCGGGAACTACGAGCAACAGCTTAAAACCCAAAGGACTTGGCGGTGCTTTAGACCCACCTAGAGGAGCCTGTTCTAAAACCGATAACCCCCGTTCAACCTCACCTTTCCTTGTTCCCCCCGCCTATATACCGCCGTCGTCAGCTTACCCTATGAAGGTCCCTTAGTAAGCACAATTGGTACAACCCAAAACGTCAGGTCGAGGTGTAGCGTATGGAAAGGGAAGAAATGGGCTACATTCCCTACTACAGCGAATTACGGACAATATCACTGAAACGTGTATCTAGAAGGAGGATTTAGCAGTAAGCAGAAAATAGAGCGTTCTGCTGAAACCGGCCCTGAAGCGCGCACACACCGCCCGTCACTCTCCCCAAATATATTTTCACAACCTAACTTAAAACCCTTTATCAACAAAGGGGAGGCAAGTCGTAACATGGTAAGTGTACCGGATGGTGCACTTGGCAAAACCAGGACATAGTTCAAAGCAGAACACCTCCTTTACACGGAGGAAATACTCGTTCAACTCGAGTTGCCCTGATACCGACTCGCTAGCCCGACCAATCAAAAACAACAAAACACAATAACTAAACCCCAAGACACCAATACCCGCATAAACAAACCATTTTCCCCCTTTAGTATGGGCGACAGAAAAAGAATCAACGGAGCAATAGAGAAAGTACCGCAAGGGAATGCTGAAAAACTAAATGAAATAAACAAGTGAAGCCTAAAAAAGCAGAGATTTCAACTCGTACCTTTTGCATCATGATTTAGCCAGTGTAACCCAAGCAAAGAGCACTTTAGTTTGACAACCCGAAACTTCGTGAGCTACTCCAAGGCAGCCTAATTAATAGGGCCAACCCGTCTCTGTGGCAAAAGAGTGGGAAGACCTTTGAGTAGAGGTGATAAACCTACCGAACCTAGTTATAGCTGGTTGCCTAATAATTGGATAAAAGTTCAGCCTCCCGGCTTCTTCCTTCCCCAACCCCTTCTGCTTCCAACAGATACAATAAGAAACCAAGAGAGTTAGTCTAAGGGGGTACAGCCCCTCAGAAATAAGATACAACTTTAATAGGAGGATAAAGATCATAATAAATTAAGGCATCAAGTTAGGGTGGGCCTGAAAGCAGCCATCCCGTCAAAAAGCGTTAAAGCTTAAACACATACTACTACCAAGCCTCAAGTCTCGACCACTACTTCTTACTCCCCTTATCCTACTAGGCCGTCCCATGCTTGCATGGGAGCGATCCTGCTAAAATCAGTATATAAGAAGACCTAACGGTCTTCTCCCTGCATGTGTGTAAATCGGAAACGGACAACCCACCGAACTTTAACGGACCCAAATAATAGAGGGAACTGAACCACAGATAAAACAACCAGAAAAACACCCAAAGAAGCAACCGTTACCCCTACACAGGCATGCTCCCAGGGAAAGACTAAAAGAAAGAGAAGGAACTCGGCAAACACACCCAGCCTCGCCTGTTTACCAAAAACATCGCCTCTTGCTAAACCGAAAGTATAAGAGGTCCCGCCTGCCCTGTGACTATATGTTTAACGGCCGCGGTATTTTGACCGTGCGAAGGTAGCGCAATCACTTGTCTTTTAAATAGGGACCTGTATGAATGGCATAACGAGGGCTCAACTGTCTCCTTTTTCAAGTCAATGAAATTGATCTCCCCGTGCAGAAGCGGGGATAAACACATAAGACGAGAAGACCCTGTGGAGCTTCAGACACTAAAGCAGACCAGTATTAATACCCTGAACATAGGACTCGAACAAACTGACCCCTGCCCTAATGTCTTTGGTTGGGGCGACCGCGGAGAAACATAAAACCTCCGCAAGGACTGAATGTACTACATTCACAACCAAGAGCAACAGCTCTAATTAACAGAATTTCTGACCAATAAGATCCGGCAACGCCGATCAATGAACCGAGTTACCCTAGGGATAACAGCGCAATCTCCTCTTAGAGTCCATATCGACGAGGAGGTTTACGACCTCGATGTTGGATCAGGACATCCTAATGGTGCAGCCGCTATTAAGGGTTCGTTTGTTCAACGATTAAAGTCCTACGTGATCTGAGTTCAGACCGGAGTAATCCAGGTCGGTTTCTATCTATGTAATGATCTTTCCTAGTACGAAAGGACCGAAAAGAAGGGGCCCATGTCTAAGACACGCCTCACCCCCACCTAATGAAAGCAACTCAATCAGACAAGGGGGCATACACCCCCGTCTGAGATAACGACAAGTTGGTGTGGCAGAGTCCGGTTTTATTGCAAAAGGTCTAAGCCCTTTGTACAGAGGTTCAAATCCTCTCTTCAACTATGATCTCAACACTTTTTACTCACATCATTAACCCCTTAGCTTACATCATCCCAATCCTCTTAGCCATTGCCTTTCTCACATTAGTAGAGCGAAAAGTCCTTGGGTATATACAATTTCGAAAAGGCCCTAACATCGTCGGACCCTACGGCCTCCTACAACCAATTGCCGATGGAGTAAAACTATTTACTAAAGAACCTATTCGCCCCTCAACCGCCTCTCCCATCCTATTCCTCCTCGCCCCAATATTAGCCCTCACTCTCGCCCTCACCCTATGAGCCCCACTCCCCATACCATACCCTATTTTAGACCTAAATCTAGGAATTCTCTTCATCCTCGCACTATCTAGCCTAGCGGTATACTCTATTCTAGGTTCAGGCTGAGCATCAAATTCAAAATATGCTCTCATTGGAGCACTTCGAGCTGTAGCACAAACCATTTCCTACGAAGTTAGCCTAGGATTAATCCTTCTAAACGCAATTATCTTCACAGGAGGCTTCACCCTGCAAACCTTCAACACAGCCCAAGAAACTGTCTGACTTCTACTACCAACTTGACCTCTAGCTGCAATATGATACATCTCCACACTAGCCGAAACCAACCGAGCACCTTTCGACCTAACTGAAGGTGAATCAGAACTAGTCTCAGGCTTCAATGTAGAATACGCAGGAGGCCCTTTCGCCCTATTCTTTCTAGCAGAGTATGCAAATATCCTCCTTATAAATACTCTTTCCGCCACCCTTTTCCTAGGAGCCTCCCACATCCCCACCACCCCAGAACTAACAGCCATTAACTTAATAACAAAGGCAGCACTCCTCTCCCTCCTCTTCCTTTGGGTTCGAGCCTCTTACCCCCGATTCCGTTATGACCAGTTAATGCATTTAATCTGAAAAAACTTCCTCCCTCTCACACTAGCCTTAGTTATTTGACACCTCGCACTTCCCATCGCACTAGCTGGTCTCCCCCCCCAAACCTAACCCTGGAACTGTGCCTGAAGTAAAGGACCACTTTGATAGAGTGTATCAGGAGGGTTAAACCCCCTCCAGCTCCTTAGAAAGAAGGGACTCGAACCCTAACTGAAGAGATCAAAACTCTTAGTGCTTCCATTACACCACTTCCTAAGTAAGGTCAGCTAATCAAGCTTTTGGGCCCATACCCCAAACATGTAGGTTAAAACCCTTCCTTTACTAATGAATCCATATATTTTAGCTACTTTACTATTCAGTCTTGGACTAGGAACTACTATCACACTTACAAGCTCTCACTGACTCTTTGCCTGAATGGGCTTAGAAATTAATACCCTAGCCATCCTACCCCTTATGGCCCAACAACACCACCCCCGAGCAGTTGAAGCCACCATAAAATATTTCCTCACCCAAGCAACAGGAGCAGCTACCCTCCTATTTGCCAGCACTACAAATGCATGACTAACAGGCCAGTGGGATATCCTACAAATATCACACCCCTTTGCAACCACTATGGTTATCCTTGCCCTCTCCCTAAAAATTGGTCTCGCCCCCCTACACACATGACTACCTGAAGTACTCCAAGGGTTAGACCTAACTACAGGACTTATCTTATCGACCTGACAGAAACTAGCACCTTTTGCCCTACTCCTTCAAATCCAACCCACCAACCCTTCAATCCTAGTAATCCTAGGAATTACCTCAACCCTTGTTGGCGGTTGAGGAGGCCTTAACCAAACACAACTCCGAAAAATTTTAGCATACTCTTCCACAGCCCACTTAGGCTGAATAATCCTCATCCTCCAATTCTCACCCCCTCTCACCCTTCTAACCCTAATCACATACCTAGTCATAACATCCTCAACATTTCTTGTGTTCAAACTAAACAAATCAACAAACGTCAACATACTCGCCACTTCTTGAGCAAAAGCCCCTGCACTAACAACCCTCACCCCTCTTATTCTCCTATCGCTGGGGGGCCTTCCACCACTAACAGGCTTCATACCAAAATGACTCATCCTCCAAGAACTTACCAAACAAGAACTAGCCCCCATCGCTACGCTAACCGCACTAACCGCTCTACTAAGCTTGTACTTCTACCTACGATTAACATACGCCGCAACACTTACCATGTCCCCTAATAATATTACAGGTGCAACCCCATGACGTTTATCATCCATCCAATTAACACTCCCCCTTTCTGCTCTAACCATAATAACTATCTCCCTACTCCCACTCACCCCTACCATAACAACACTATTCACCCTATAGGGGCTTAGGATAGCATAGACCAAGAGCCTTCAAAGCCCTAAGCGGGAGTGAAAATCTCCCAGCCCCTGATAAGACTTGCAGGATATTAACCCACATCTTCTATATGCAAAACAGGTGCTTTAATTAAGCTAAAGCCTTCTAGACAGGCAGGCTTCGATCCTGCAAACTCTTAGTTAACAGCTAAGCGCTCAAACCAGCGAGCATCTATCTAACTTTCCCCCGCCTAATTAAACAACTATAGGCGGGGGAAAGCCCCGGCAAACGTCTAGTTTGCTTCTTTAGATTTGCAATCTAATATGTAAAACACCTCGAGGCTTGGTAAGAAGAGGAATTAAACCTCTGTCCATGGGGCTACAATCACCGCTTAAACATTCAGCCATCCTACCTGTGGCCATCACACGTTGATTTTTCTCGACTAATCACAAAGACATTGGCACCCTTTATCTTGTATTCGGTGCCTGAGCTGGTATGGTAGGAACAGCCCTAAGCTTATTAATTCGGGCTGAGCTAAGCCAACCTGGAGCCCTCCTGGGCGACGACCAGATCTATAACGTAATTGTTACAGCACACGCTTTTGTAATAATCTTTTTTATAGTAATGCCAATTATAATTGGTGGCTTTGGAAACTGACTCATTCCACTTATAATTGGTGCCCCTGATATAGCATTCCCTCGAATGAACAATATAAGCTTCTGACTTCTTCCCCCATCTTTCCTACTTCTCCTTGCTTCTTCTGGTGTAGAAGCTGGTGCTGGTACTGGCTGAACAGTTTATCCACCTCTAGCTGGGAACTTAGCCCATGCAGGCGCATCCGTAGATCTAACCATCTTTTCCCTACACTTAGCAGGGATTTCATCAATCCTAGGTGCAATTAACTTTATTACAACCATTATTAACATGAAACCTCCTGCCATCTCTCAATACCAAACTCCTTTATTTGTTTGGGCTGTACTGATCACAGCAGTACTCCTACTCCTCTCTCTCCCCGTCCTTGCCGCTGGTATTACAATACTACTCACAGATCGTAACCTTAACACTACCTTCTTTGACCCGGCCGGAGGAGGAGACCCAATTCTCTACCAGCATTTATTCTGATTCTTTGGTCACCCTGAGGTTTATATTTTAATTCTTCCCGGCTTCGGAATAATCTCCCACATCGTCGCATACTACTCCGGTAAAAAAGAACCATTTGGCTATATGGGAATAGTCTGAGCCATGATGGCAATTGGCCTCCTAGGGTTCATCGTATGAGCTCATCATATGTTTACAGTTGGTATGGATGTAGACACACGTGCCTACTTTACATCAGCTACTATAATTATCGCAATCCCTACTGGTGTTAAAGTCTTCAGCTGACTGGCCACTCTCCACGGAGGGTCTATTAAATGAGAAACCCCTCTCCTGTGAGCACTTGGCTTTATTTTCCTTTTTACAGTGGGGGGTTTAACAGGAATTGTCCTAGCCAACTCTTCACTCGACATTGTTCTGCACGATACATACTATGTAGTTGCTCACTTCCACTACGTTCTCTCAATGGGGGCCGTGTTCGCCATTGTAGCTGCATTCGTACACTGATTCCCCCTATTTACAGGCTACACCCTCCACAGCACTTGAACAAAAATCCACTTTGGCATCATGTTTGTGGGTGTAAACCTTACCTTCTTCCCCCAGCACTTCTTAGGATTAGCTGGAATGCCCCGTCGATATTCAGACTATCCAGACGCCTATACCCTATGAAACACTGTCTCTTCTATTGGCTCTATAATTTCGCTCGTAGCTGTTATTATATTCCTCTTCATCATTTGAGAAGCATTTGCCTCTAAACGTGAAGTCCTTGCAGTAGAATTAACTATAACTAACGTAGAATGACTCCACGGCTGCCCTCCCCCATACCACACATTCGAGGAGCCCGCATTTGTTCAAATTCGACCACATTAAACGAGAAAGGGAGGAATTGAACCCCCGTATGTTGGTTCCAAGCCAACCACATAACCGTTCTGTCACTTTCTTTATAAGACACTAGTAAAGCCGATTATTACACCGCCTTGTCAAGGCGTATTCGTGGGTTTAACTCCCACGTGTCTTAATTTACCAATGGCACATCCCACACAACTAGGTTTACAAGATGCAGCTTCACCAGTGATAGAAGAACTTCTACACTTCCATGATCACGCGTTAATAATTGTTTTTCTCATTAGTACATTAGTTCTTTATATCATTGTAGCTATAGTCTCCACCAAACTAACCAACAAATACATCCTGGACTCCCAAGAAATTGAAATTATTTGAACAATTCTTCCAGCAGTAGTCCTTATCCTAATTGCACTCCCATCCCTTCGCATCCTCTACTTAATGGATGAAATTAATGACCCCCACATTACAATTAAAGCTATGGGCCATCAATGATACTGAAGTTACGAGTATACCGACTACGAAGACCTTGGGTTTGACTCATACATGATCCCCACACAAGACCTTACCCCAGGCCAATTCCGCTTACTAGAAGCCGACCACCGAATAGTTGTTCCCTTAGACTCCCCAGTTCGAGTGCTAGTCTCTGCCGAAGATGTGCTTCACTCATGAGCAGTCCCTGCCCTGGGTGTTAAAATAGACGCCGTCCCAGGTCGCCTAAACCAAACAGCCTTCGTTACATCCCGACCAGGGGTGTTCTATGGGCAGTGCTCAGAAATCTGCGGCGCAAATCACAGCTTTATACCAATCGTAGTAGAAGTTGTTCCCCTAGAACACTTTGAAAACTGATCCTCCTTTATACTCCAGGACGCCTCGCTAAGAAGCTAAGCAAGGAATAGCACTAGCCTTTTAAGCTAGAGATTGGTGACTACCGACCACCCTCAGCGACATGCCCCAACTCCTCCCCCTACCCTGATTCGGTACACTACTCTTTGCCTGAGTAGTTTTCTTAGCCTTCTACCCTAAAAAAGTAACAGCCTATGCTTTCCCTTACGAACCTGCCCCCCTTAAGCCTCAAAAGCTAGAAAAGACTTCTTGAAACTGACCCTGAGTGTAAGTTTTTTTGACCAATTTATAAGCACAACATACTTAGGTATTCCCCTAATTGCACTAGCACTTACCTTTCCCGTTATTCTATACCCTACAACTACAACCCGATGATTAAACAACCGACTACTTACACTTCAAGGCGCATTCATCAACCGTTTTACTCAACAACTTCTCCTGCCCTTAAATGTAGCAGGCCATAAATGAGCCACCCTTTTAGCCTCCCTAATACTCTTTTTAATCTCATTAAACATGCTCGGACTCCTACCCTACACTTTTACCCCTACTGCCCAACTATCCCTTAACCTAGGCTTTGCAGTCCCCCTCTGACTGGCCACTGTTATTATTGGCATGCGAAACCAACCAAACCACGCACTAGGACACCTCCTACCAGAAGGTACCCCTAACCTTCTAATCCCAATACTTATCATCATCGAAACAATCAGCCTGTTCATCCGTCCCCTTGCTCTAGGCGTTCGACTAACCGCCAACCTAACAGCCGGCCACTTACTTATTCAACTAATTTCCACGGCCGCATTCGTACTCCTGCCACTTATACCAACCGTTGCTATTCTCACTGCAACAGTCCTAATCCTTTTAACACTGTTAGAAGTCGCCGTCGCAATAATCCAAGCTTATGTTTTCGTACTACTTCTAACACTATACTTACAAGAAAACATTTAATGGCACATCAAGCACATGCATACCACATAGTTGACCCAAGCCCCTGGCCCTTAACAGGCGCAGTTGCTGCCCTCCTAATAACATCAGGACTTGCAATTTGATTCCACTTCCACTCCACAACACTCATTGTTTTGGGAACAGTCCTACTCCTTTTAACAATATACCAATGATGACGAGATATTATTCGAGAAGGCACATTCCAGGGTCACCATACACCCCCTGTACAAAAAGGGCTTCGGTATGGGATAATTCTTTTTATTACATCAGAAGTCTTCTTCTTCTTAGGCTTTTTCTGAGCCTTCTACCACTCAAGTCTCGCCCCTACCCCAGAATTGGGAGGTTGCTGACCTCCTACAGGCATCTCCACCCTAGACCCCTTTGAAGTCCCACTACTCAACACAGCCGTTCTCCTCGCATCTGGGGTAACAGTAACCTGGGCTCATCACAGCATTATAGAACGAGAACGAAAACAAGCTATTCAATCACTTACATTAACAATTCTCCTAGGTTTCTACTTTACATTCCTACAAGCTATAGAATACTACGAAGCCCCTTTCACAATTGCAGATGGTGTATATGGCTCAACCTTTTTCGTGGCTACTGGTTTCCATGGTCTACACGTTATTATTGGCTCCACTTTCCTTGCCATCTGTTTACTTCGACAAATCCAATACCACTTTACATCTGAACACCACTTTGGATTTGAAGCAGCTGCTTGATATTGACACTTCGTAGACGTTGTCTGACTTTTCTTATATATCTCCATCTATTGATGAGGCTCCTAATCTTTCTAGTATTAAAACAAGTATAAGTGACTTCCAATCACCCGGTCTTGGTTAAAATCCAAGGAAAGATAATGAATTTAGTTTCAACTGTCATCTCCATTGCTTTTATCCTGTCAATTGCCTTAGCCACCCTATCCTTTTGACTCCCCTCAATAAGCCCAGATCATGAAAAACTATCACCCTACGAATGCGGCTTTGATCCTTTAGGAACAGCTCGACTTCCATTCTCCTTACGATTCTTCCTCGTTGCTATTCTATTCCTTTTATTTGATTTAGAAATCGCCCTTTTACTCCCACTCCCTTGAGGAGATCAGCTAACATCCCCCACACTCACTTTTTTATGAGCCTCTATCGTTCTCGCCCTCCTTACCCTAGGCCTTGTTTACGAATGACTTCAAGGAGGGCTTGATTGAGCTGAATAAGTGGTTAGTTTAACAAAAACACTTGATTTCGGCTCAAACACTTATGGTTAAACCCCATAATCACCTAATGACCCCCGTGCACTTTGCTTTTTCATCTGCTTTTATCTTGGGCCTTACAGGCCTAGCATTCCACCGAACCCACCTTCTCTCCGCCCTCCTGTGTTTAGAAGGAATAATGCTCTCCCTGTTCATTGCCCTCTCCCTTTGAACCGTTCAATTGAACGCCACAAGTTTATGCGCAGCTCCTATACTGCTATTAGCCTTCTCAGCTTGTGAAGCAAGCGCAGGACTTGCTCTACTAGTAGCAACAGCTCGCACTCACGGAACCGACCACCTCCAAAACCTTAACCTTCTACAATGCTAAAAATCCTCATCCCCACCTTAATGCTTATCCCAACTATCTGACTGACCCCAGCTAAATGACTCCGACCTACAACCCTCACCCACAGCATATTAATTGCACTAGTCAGCCTTTCATGACTAAAACATGCAATAGATACAGGCTGATCTACCCTAAACCTGTTCATAGCCACAGACCCCCTGTCCACACCTCTACTAGTCCTCACATGCTGGCTTCTCCCCCTAATAATCCTAGCAAGCCAAAACCACACAGCAGCTGAACCAATCAATCGCCAACGCATATACATCTCACTACTTACATCCCTCCAATTTTTTCTTATCCTGGCTTTTAGTGCAACTGAACTAATTATGTTTTATGTTATATTTGAAGCAACCCTTATCCCCACCTTAATCCTTATTACCCGCTGAGGAAATCAAAAAGAACGCCTTAACGCAGGCGTCTACTTCTTATTCTACACCCTAGCAGGTTCCCTCCCCTTACTCGTCGCCCTTCTACTACTACAAAACCACACCGGAACACTCTCCTTACTCACCCTACCATTCTCCTCCCCCCTCCACCTATCATCCTACGCCGACAAGCTATGATGAGCAGGCTGTCTACTAGCATTCCTTGTTAAAATGCCCTTGTATGGTGTACACCTCTGACTCCCTAAAGCACACGTTGAGGCCCCCATTGCTGGGTCAATAGTACTTGCTGCAGTCCTCTTAAAACTAGGAGGTTATGGAATAATACGAATAATAGTTATACTAGACCCCCTCACCAAAAGCCTCAGCTTCCCTTTCCTTGCCTTTGCGTTATGGGGGGTTGTTATAACGGGCTCCATTTGCCTCCGCCAAACTGACCTAAAGTCCCTAATTGCTTACTCTTCAGTAAGCCACATGGGGCTTGTAGTAGGAGGAATCTTAATTCAAACCCCCTGAGGATTTTCAGGGGCCTTAATCCTTATAATCGCCCACGGACTAACCTCCTCCGCCCTATTCTGCCTAGCCAATACAAATTACGAACGAACACACAGCCGGACTATAATCTTAGTACGCGGCCTACAAATAATTCTTCCTCTTATGACAGCCTGATGATTTATCGCCAGCCTTGCTAACCTCGCACTCCCCCCACTCCCTAATCTTATGGGTGAATTAATAATTATTACCTCCCTATTTAACTGATCCTGATGAACAATTGCACTAACCGGAGCAGGCACCCTTATCACCGCAAGCTACTCCCTCCACATGTTCCTAATAACCCAACGAGGAATCCTACCCTCACATATCCTAGGCCTTGACCCCTCCCACTCACGAGAACATCTACTCATAACACTCCACCTCTTACCACTCCTTCTCCTCATTCTTAAACCCGAGCTAATTTGAGGTTGACCTGGCTGTAGATATAGTTTTAACAAAAACATTAGATTGTGATTCTAAAGACAGGGGTTAAAACCCCCTTATCCACCGAGGAAGGTTCGCTCAACAAATGAATCCTGCTAAATTTCATCTACCTCGGTTGAACTCCGGGGCTATCCCCATAAACACTGCTCCTAAAGGATAATAGCTCATCCATTGGTCTTAGGAACCAAAAACTCTTGGTGCAACTCCAAGTAGCAGCTATGCATGCACCTTCTATCACAATAACTTCAAGCCTGATCATTATCTTTTCCTTACTCATCTTCCCCCTCTTAACAACTCTTAACCCCCTCCCTCAAAAAGAAAGCTGAGCCCTCACACATGTAAAAACAGCAGTAAAACTAGCCTTTTTCGTCAGCCTTCTTCCTCTTTTCTTATTTCTTAGTCAGGGGGCAGAGACCGTTATTACCTCATGAAACTGAATAAACACATCAACTTTTGACATCAATATCAGCTTGAAGTTCGACTTTTACTCTATCATTTTCACACCTGTTGCCCTTTATGTTACATGATCAATCCTAGAATTCGCATCTTGGTACATGCATGCTGACCCTAACATAAACCGGTTCTTTAAATACCTCCTAACCTTTCTCATCGCAATAATTATCCTAGTTACTGCAAACAACCTATTCCAACTTTTCATTGGTTGAGAGGGCGTAGGAATTATATCCTTCCTCCTTATCGGTTGATGACATGGCCGAGCAGATGCTAACACTGCTGCTCTACAAGCAGTCATCTACAATCGAGTGGGAGACATCGGCTTAATCCTTGCAATAGCATGAATGGTTTCCCACCTCAATTCATGGGAACTACAACAAATCTTTGCAACGGCTAAAGACTTTGATCTCACGTACCCACTCTTTGGTTTAATTGTGGCCGCTACGGGTAAATCCGCCCAATTCGGATTACACCCGTGACTCCCTTCTGCCATAGAAGGGCCTACACCAGTATCCGCCCTACTCCACTCCAGCACTATGGTTGTTGCAGGCATCTTCCTCCTAGTGCGCATGAGCCCCCTCTTAGAAAATAATACTACCGCCCTCACCACTTGCCTATGCCTTGGAGCCTTAACCACACTATTTACAGCCACATGTGCTCTCACCCAAAACGATATTAAAAAAATCGTCGCATTCTCAACATCAAGCCAACTAGGCCTAATGATAGTAACAATTGGGTTAAACCAACCTCAACTAGCATTCCTCCACATCTGCACCCACGCCTTCTTTAAAGCAATGCTTTTCCTATGTTCCGGCTCCATTATTCATAGCCTTAATGACGAACAAGATATCCGAAAAATAGGAGGCATACACCGCCTTGTCCCCCTCACCTCTTCTTGCCTTACTATTGGAAGCCTAGCCCTCACAGGCACCCCCTTTCTGGCAGGCTTTTTCTCCAAAGATGCCATCATCGAAGCCCTCAACACCTCATACCTAAACGCCTGAGCCCTTACCCTGACTCTCTTAGCCACCTCTTTCACAGCCATTTATAGCTTACGTATTGTTTTCTTCGTCTCAATAGGACACCCCCGATTCAACGCATTTTCCCCTATCAACGAAAACAACCCAGCAGTTATCAACCCTATTAAACGACTAGCCTGAGGAAGCATTGTAGCTGGCTTTCTAATCACTTCCAACCTAATTCCACTAAAAACACCAGTAATATCAATACCCCTATTACTTAAACTAGCCGCTTTAACCGTCACTATTCTAGGCCTTCTAGTCGCACTAGAACTCGCCTCTTTAACAAGCAAACAATTTAAACCCACCCCCTACCTCCCTACTTTCCGCTTCTCTAATATACTTGGCTTCTTCCCAATAGTGATACACCGATTTCCCCCTGCCATAAGCCTAGGAATAGGTCAATCCATCGCCAACCAAATAGTAGACCAAACCTGACTAGAAAAATCAGGCCCTAAAGCCACAACCAAGCTTAACACCCCCCTCATCACCACAACAAGTAACACCCAGCGAGGCCTAGTAAAAATTTACCTTGTTTTTTTCCTTATTACCCTCGCATTCACCATACTTATCCTCTTCTTTTAAACAGCCCGAAGAGTGCCCCGACTTAACCCCCGGGTTAACTCCAACACTACAAACAAAGTTAAAAGAAGAACCCCTGCTCCAACAACCAACATTCACCCCCCCTCTGCATACATCACTGCTACCCCCCCATTATCAGCGCGAAAAACATTAAAAGGCCCCCACTCATCAGCCGACCCAGAAAAAACACCACCTCACTCATGCCAAAACATACTTACTCCTACCATTACAACAACTGCATAACAACACATATAAACCACGATTGCTGGATTCAACCATGATTCAGGATAGGGCTCTGCAGCTAAAGCTGCAGAATATGCAAACACAACCAATATACCACCTAAGTAGATTAAAAAAAGAATCAAAGCCAAGAAAGGACTTCCATATTCTACAAGAACCCCACACCCCACTCCCGCTACCATCACCAGCCCAAGTGCACCAAAAAAGGGGGAAGGATTAGAAGCAACCGCAATCGCTCCTACGATTCAAGAAATCAAAAAACAAGTAACAACGAAAGACATAGTTTCTACCAGGATTTTAACCAGGACTAATGGCTTGAAAAACCATCGTTGTTATTTCAACTACAAAAACCCTGTCAATGGCTAGCCTACGTAAGACGCACCCTCTCCTAAAAATTGCGAACGACGCATTAGTCGACCTACCAGCTCCCTCCAATATTTCAATCTGATGAAACTTCGGCTCACTACTCGGACTCTGCCTTGCTGCTCAAATCCTTACTGGTCTTTTCCTAGCCATACACTACACATCAGACATCGCCACAGCCTTCTCATCCGTCGCCCACATCTGCCGAGATGTTAATTATGGCTGACTTATCCGCAATATACATGCCAACGGGGCCTCTTTCTTCTTCATCTGCATCTACGCCCACATTGGACGAGGACTTTACTACGGTTCCTACCTCTACAAAGAAACCTGAAACATTGGGGTTATCCTCCTCCTCCTTGTAATAATAACAGCCTTCGTTGGCTATGTCCTCCCCTGAGGACAGATGTCCTTCTGAGGAGCTACCGTCATTACCAACCTCTTATCTGCCATCCCTTATATCGGTAATACCTTAGTCCAATGAATCTGAGGTGGTTTCTCCGTAGATAACGCCACTCTTACCCGTTTCTTCGCTTTCCACTTCCTATTCCCCTTTGTCATTGCAGCCGCCACTGTTCTCCACCTCCTTTTCCTCCATGAAACAGGCTCAAACAACCCCATTGGACTTAACTCCGACGCAGACAAAATCTCCTTCCATCCATACTTTTCCTACAAAGACCTATTAGGATTCGCAGCCCTACTTATTACACTTACATCCTTGGCACTATTTACACCTAACCTATTAGGAGACCCAGATAACTTTACCCCCGCCAATCCTCTTGTCACCCCTCCCCACATTAAACCTGAATGATACTTTCTTTTTGCCTATGCTATCCTACGATCAATCCCGAACAAACTAGGAGGGGTCCTAGCACTACTAGCCTCAATTTTAGTCCTCATACTGGTCCCCATCCTTCACACCTCCCAACAACGAGCCTTAACCTTCCGCCCTCTCAGCCAATTCCTATTTTGAACACTAATTGCCGATGTGGTTATTCTCACCTGAATCGGGGGAATACCCGTAGAACATCCGTTCATTATTATTGGCCAGGTCGCGTCCGTCCTGTACTTCTCGCTCTTCCTATTTTTAATACCAGCAGCGGGATGAGCAGAAAACAAAATCCTCGAGTCGCGGTGTACAAGTAGTTCAAAAGCCTAGAACGCCGGTCTTGTAAGCCGGATGTCGGAGGTTGAAATCCTCCTTTGTACTTCAAAGAGAGGAGATTTTAACTCCTACCTCTAACTCCCAAAGCTAGAATTCTCAAACTAAACTACTCCTTGGATAATACATATATGTACTTAATACATATATGTACTTAATACATATATGTACTTAATACATATATGTACTTAATACATATATGTACTTAATACATATATGTACTTAATACATATATGTACTTAATACATATATGTACTTAATACATATATGTACTTAATACATATATGTACTTAATACATATATGTACTTAATACATATATGTACTTAATACATATATGTACTTAATACATATATGTACTTAATACATATATGTTTAGTACTAACTTGTAATGATATTACCAATATACATGATTTAATATTACATGATTACTTATTTGACATTATATTCAAAACAAATAGAATGCGCAGTAAGAACCTACCAACCAGCTGTAAGAAGCGCATATTATTATTGATAGTGATGGACAATAACTGTGGGGGTTTCACTTAGTGAACTATTCCTGGCATTTGGTTCCTACTTCAGGGCCATATATAGACATATTCCTCACACTTTCATTGACGCTTACATAAGTTAATGGTGTCGATCATTAGACTCGTTACCCACCAAGCCGAGCGTTCACTCCAGAGGATGGGGGGTTTTCTCTATTTTTTTTCCTTTCAATAGACATTTCAGAGTGTAAGCGATCAAATAAAGTTGAAGGTTGTACATACTATAACTACTGCATAGCCTATAAAAAATGTATGTTAAAAATATATTACTATAAATAGTTACATAACTGTTTTCAAGGACATAAATACTTATTCTACTCGAGACATCTCCTATAAAGATACCCCGGGGTTTTGTCCGTTAAACCCCCCTACCCCCCTAAACCCCTAAGATCCTTAACATCCTGTAAACCCCCCGGAAACAGGACCAGATCTCGGGTAATAAATTTTTAATCTAAAATGCGTTTATTATACTAATGTAATTTTTAACTT